TAGGTATGGTTTAAGTAAATCAATGGAAAGTCTTGATGCTATTGGCCATACCAGTGGAAGTGATGAACCCCTTCTAAATGATACGGAGAAAAATTGGAGTGATAGTGTTAGTTATAGTTTCAGTAATGTTGATTATTTATTTGGTATCAGGGATATTTGGAGTTTGATCTCTGATGACACTTTTTTAGTTAGGGATAGTAATGGTGACAGTTATTCCGTATATTTTGATATTGAAAATCATAGTTTTGAGATTGACAATGATAGTTCTTTTCTGAGTGAATTAGAAGGTTTTTTTTCTAGTTTTTTGAATAGGGGGTCTAAGAGAAACAATCACTACTATTATCATTACATGTATGATACTCAATCTAGTTGGACTAATCACATTAATAGTTGCATTAATAGTTATCTTCGTTTTGAAGTCAGTATTAATAGTTCCATTTCAGGTGGTACTGACAATTACAGTGACAGTTGCATTTATAGTTTCATTTGTACTGAAAATGTAAGTGGTAGTGAAAGTGGAAGTTTTAGTATAAGAACTCGTAATAATGGCAGTGATTTCAATATAAGAGGAAGATCTAATGATTTCGATATAAATAAAAAATACAGACATTTATGGGTTCAATGCGAAAATTGTTATGTATTAAATTATAAAAAACTTCTTAGGTCAAAAATGAATATTTGTGAACAGTGTGGATATCATTTGAAAATGAGTAGTTCAGATAGAATCGAACTTTCGATTGATTCGGGCACTTGGGATCCTATGGATGAAGATATGGTTTCTATGGACCCCATTCAATTTCATTCAGAAGAGGAACCTTATAAAGATCGTATCGATTCTTATCAAAGAAAGACAGGTTTAACTGAAGCTGTTCAAACAGGCATAGGTCAACTAAATGGTATTCCCGCAGCAATTGGGGTTATGGATTTTCAGTTCATGGGAGGTAGTATGGGATCTGTAGTAGGTGAGAAAATCACTCGTTTGATTGAGTATGCTACTAATCGATCTCTACCTGTCATTATTGTGTGTGCTTCTGGAGGAGCACGCATGCAAGAAGGAAGTTTGAGCTTGATGCAAATGGCTAAAATATCTTCTGCTTCATATGATTACCAATCCACTAAAAAGTTATTCTATGTACCAGTCCTTACATCTCCTACAACCGGTGGAGTAACAGCCAGTTTTGGTATGTTGGGAGATATCATTATTGCTGAACCTAATGCGTACATTGCATTTGCGGGTAAAAGAGTAATTGAACAAACATTGAATAAGACAGTACCCGATGGTTCACAAGCGGCTGAGTATTTATTCCATAAAGGCTTATTTGACCCAATCGTACCACGTAATCCTTTAAAAGGTGTTCTAAGTGAGTTATTTCAGCTCCATGGTTTCTTTCCCTTGAATCAAAATTCCAAAAATTAAAGTATAGCACTAGATTCAGTTATTTTGTTTGTAGCGAACAAGTATTTAGTTCATCATAATAAAAAAAACTAAGAAAAATGTTCTTTGGTGATATAAGTTACACTTTCTAGTAAGAGTCAGAAGTTTCGGATAATTTTTTTTCTTCCGGATCCAGATCCATTTTTTATCTTACCCCTATTCATGATTAGGTATTATGAACCTCTATCAACAGGATAAAATAAAAAAGTGAATTTCTCTTTCCGAGGAATTCTAATTTTTGGAAAAAAAAAAAGAATTTTATCTGGCTATCTTACGCATTAATTAAGATAGACAATAATGAAAAAAAATATAAAAATAAAAAGAAATATAAAATATGGAAATGAAATAAAATAATTTCTACATCTATCGCATTTTTACTATGAATCCCTGTTTGTTGGATCCTATTATTTAGAGTCGCGAATTCATAATGAACTTCATTTTCATAAGAAAACTCCTTTAAAATAAAAAACTCCTTATTAGATTAGAAAGAAAGATAGAAAGAACATAAGGATGGGAGAAGAAGAATAATAAAATTTGTAAAAGAGGATTACCCTATTTATATTCGTGTAGAAAGATGAATAGGTACACTTAATTTAGTTCTACATTTTTGCACTTATTATCTATCCTTTTTTTTCTTTAAATTTAATATTTTAATATTATTTTTATATTTAAAATTTCTATTTTAATATAAATATATTATTTAGAAATTATATATTTATATATACTTAATTGTTTATATATACTTAGTAGTATAATATTATATAAAATACAATAGTCAATATTACCTAATATTACTTATAATAGATATACTTATCATATCATAAGATATCTTTCTAATAGATACAAATATATAGATACAAATATTAAATCGAGGCACCCATTCTATGACAGATCTCAACTTACCCTCTATTTTTGTGCCTTTAGTGGGCCTAGTATTTCCGGCAATTGCAATGGCTTCTTTATCTCTTCATGTCCAAAAAAATAAGATTGTCTAGATCCAATGGGACCAAATCCTATCAATTTATTTCAACACTGTATCATAATACAGATATTTTTTTAGTGCAATATGGTACGATATGTGGCTCTTTCCACACACAAATGAAAGAACTGTTATGTATGCGGATACATGCTATCTGCATAAATGCATATATATATATATATATATATATAGCTGGTTAAAAATGGATCAGTAAATATTTTTAATAGAAAGTCAATGTATCTAACCAATTACTCCACATCAGAATAGTGCTAGTTGATGAAAGTTACTTCGGGATCAAGAAAGGTAAAGTCAAATTTGGGTTATTCTCTCAATTCCAATCGAATGCAACTGGATCTAGTATAGTATGAATTGGCGATCAGAACATATATGGATAGAACTTATAAGGGGGTCTCGAAAAACAAGTAATTTTTGCTGGGCCTGTATCCTTTTTTTAGGTTCACTAGGATTCTTAGCGGTTGGAACTTCCAGTTATCTTGGTAGGAATCTGATATCCATATTTCCATCTCAGCAAATTATTTTTTTTCCACAAGGAATCGTGATGTCTTTTTATGGGATCGCAGGTCTGTTCGTTAGCTCCTATTTGTGGTGCACAATTTTGTGGAATGTAGGTAGTGGTTATGACCAATTCGATAGAAAAGAAGGAATTGTGTGCATTTTTCGTTGGGGATTTCCTGGAATAAATCGTCGCATCTTCCTTCGCTTCCTTATGAGAGATATCCAATCAATCAGAATTGAGGTTAAAGAGGGTCTTTATCCTCGTCGTGTCCTTTATATGGAAATCAGAGGTCAAGGGGCCATTCCCTTGACTCGTACTGATGAGAATTTTACTCCACGAGAAATTGAACAAAAAGCTGCCGAATTGGCCTATTTCTTGGGCGTACCAATTGAAGTATTTTGATTTGAAATGAATTGAACACAATAAAGAATAAATGTTTTCTCGGCATGGGGGAAGGAACTTGCTAATTCCTTTTTTAATACAATTGAAGTCTTTTTGGAATGTTCATTTGAACAAAACATGTTAGATTATTCTATTTCCTCCTTCCTTTGTCGTGGCGACTCCCATAGAATAAACCAAAAAAGCAGGAGGGCGTATATGGAATAACTATAATAAACTATACTATAATAAAGAAAAAAATTAAGAAAAGAAGAAATTTTTGTATACCATTTGTATACCAAAAGTATTTCGTATGCGTATGGATCCCAACTCAATTCTTTTCTACTAGAAAATTTCTACTAGAAAAAAGGCTAATCTAAGGCTAATATAATAAGTAAGGATTCATCAAATATATCCGAAGATTTATTTCGTAATACGGAATTCATCTCATCTTTTTAGGCCCAAAATTTTGATGATACCTTTTTTCCTTGGTTGTGGCTAGGCGGTGAAACATTTCGAAATAATTAACTGAGGGGGGTTTTCGTTTCTAAATCCGATTCGTTATTTTAAGTGGGTTTTCGAGTATTCATAGAAAGGAACAAATGAAGATGAAATTGCTTCGAATTTGCCCATTCGAATTTGCCCAATTGAGATATCTAGGAATAATATTGATTTTGCATTTTTATCCGAAAAGGGCGAACCCTTATCCCATTTCTATATTCCTTCTAGATCCAAGAACTAAACTCAATTTTGACACAAAAATTGGAATGAATAGACCCATAGGTTCAATACCTTGTTATAGAACTCGTGCTTCAGAGAAATATCATATAGAGTCAACGAATGAAGCAGGTTCATTAACGATTCAATTCACAGATAAAAAATGAAAAAAAAGAAAGCATTGCCTTCTTTCCCATATCTTGTATCTATAGTATTTTTGCCCTGGTGGGTCTCTCTCCCATTTAATAAATGTCTGGAACTTTGGGTTACAAATTGGTGGAATACCGGGCAATCCAAAACTCTCTTGAATATCATTCAAGAGAAAAACGTTCTAGAAAGATTCATAGAATTAGAAGAACTCTTTCTGTTGGACGAAATGATAAAGGAGTACCCGGAGACACATATACAAAAACTTCGTATAGGAATACACAAGGAAACGATACAATTGGTCAAAACACACAATGAATATCATCTCCATATCATTTTGCATTTCTCGACAAATATAATCTCTTTCGCTATTCTAAGTGGTTATTTTATTTTGGGTAATGAGGAACTTGTCATTCTTAATTCTTGGGTTCAGGAATTCCTCTATAACTTAAGTGACACAATAAAAGCTTTTTCGATTCTTTTAGTTACTGATTTATGGATTGGATTTCACTCGACTCATGGTTGGGAACTAATAATTGGTTCGTTCTACAACGATTTTGGATTGGCTCATAACGATCAAATTATATCTGGTCTTGTTTCCACCTTTCCAGTTATTCTAGATACAATTGTGAAATATTGGATTTTCCATTATTTAAATCGTGTATCTCCTTCGCTTGTAGTCATTTATCATTCAATGAATGAATGAAGAACTCATTTGATCTCCTTGATATCAATCAAATAAATCAGAATCTTTCTTCCTTTATAAAGAAACCATTTTGAATCTTACTTAATTCTTTATATTTTATTTCTACCAGTTCAAGGTATTC